AATAAGATGCCTGATAAAAGGGATATCTTGATAGGATATATAATGTACTTAATACTCTTATTATATATTTTAGAATTAAACTAAAACTAAAGAGATCAAAACTCTTTGTGCATCTTACACTTATATATAGAAAGATAAACTAATATAAGTTATTAGGTTCATACCCTGCTCATAGAAGTAAAGTCTTCTTCTTTCTAATAAATTTTAAAAAAATAATATTCCTTATAGTAATAATATTAAGAACCTTAATTGTAATAAGATCTAATAATTGAATTGGGATATGAATAGGTTTAGAAATTAATTTGATATCTTTTATTCCCTTTATTTCTGAAATAAAAAATAAGAATTCATCACAGGCTATAATAATTTATTTTCTAACTCAGAGAATTGGAAGAATTACTATAATATTCTCTATTATAATAAATACTTTAATTATAATTAACTCTTCGTTCACAAATGAATGATTAAATATTTTATTAATAACAAGATTATTAGTGAAGTTAGGAGGTGCTCCATTTCACATATGATTACCAGAGATAATAGCAAACTTAAAATGAGATCAATGTTTTATTTTAATAACTTGACAGAAAATTGCTCCACTATCCATCATAATAAACTTGAAACCAAATTGGTTCATGTATACAATAATAACTCTATCTACAGTAATGGGGGCTATTGGCGGTTTAAACCAAACATCTGTGCGTAAAATTATAGCTTATTCATCAATTAATCACTTAGGTTGAATAATAGCATTAATAACAAAACAAGTAACATGATATATGTACATATTAATATATATAATAATAATAATTGCAATTTGATTAATATTCGATAATATTTATTTTATAAATCAGTTTAGAAACTCAAACCCATCAATGATGGAAAAAATAATAATAGCCATCTCAATAATAAGACTAGGAGGTCTACCTCCCTTTATCGGATTTTTACCAAAGTTCATAGTAATTCAGTCAATAATAGGATCAAATATAATATGTATTATAATAATAAGCTTTATGTCATTAATTACTCTATTTTATTACTTACGGATGATTAGAACAATTATAATAAATTATTCGACTATAAATAAGTGAATAACAAAAAAGAAAAATAACAAGCTATGGTTAATTTTATTAATCAATATTTCATTACCAGTATTCTCCATTTTACCAGTTTTTTAAAGCTTTAAGTTAAATAAACTATTAACCTTCAAAGTTAAAAATATAATGTAGATAAGCTTTAGCATGAATGCTACTTTAGATTTGCAATCTAATATCATATATTGACTATAAAGCCTGATAAGAGGTGTGTACCATATATAAATTTACAATTTATAACCTAAAACTTCAGCCATCTTATCATTGAATAAATGATTATTTTCAACTAATCATAAGGATATTGGAACACTTTATTTTCTATTTGGAATATGAGCTGGGATAGTAGGTTCATCAATAAGATGGATTATTCGAATTGAACTAGGGCAACCAGGAACATTTATTGGAGATGATCAAATTTACAATGTAATTGTCACAGCTCATGCTTTCGTAATAATTTTTTTCATAGTAATACCAATTATAATTGGAGGTTTTGGTAACTGATTGGTACCATTAATAATTGGGGCTCCTGATATAGCATTCCCCCGAATAAATAACATAAGATTTTGATTACTACCACCTTCACTAACACTTTTATTAACGAGTAGAATTGTTGAAACAGGGGCAGGAACAGGATGAACTGTATACCCACCATTATCAAGTAATATTTCCCACAGAGGACCATCAGTTGATTTAGCAATTTTTTCTCTACACTTAGCGGGGGTATCATCAATCCTAGGTGCAATTAATTTTATTTCAACAATTATAAACATACGTCCAATAGGGATAACCCCTGAACGCACACCTTTATTTGTATGATCTGTTGGAATTACAGCATTACTACTACTCCTATCATTACCTGTGCTAGCAGGAGCCATTACTATGTTATTAACAGATCGAAATTTAAACACCTCATTTTTTGACCCAACAGGAGGTGGGGATCCAATTTTATACCAACACCTTTTTTGATTTTTTGGACACCCAGAAGTTTATATTTTAATTTTACCAGGATTTGGCCTCATTTCACATATCATTAGCCAAGAAAGTGGAAAGATAGAAGCATTTGGTACATTGGGTATAATTTATGCAATGTTAACTATTGGCTTACTTGGTTTTATTGTATGGGCCCATCATATATTCACAGTAGGCATAGACGTTGATACACGGGCATACTTTACTTCAGCAACAATAATTATTGCAGTACCAACAGGTATTAAAATTTTCAGATGATTAGCAACACTTCATGGAATAAATATGAATTATTCACCATCAATTATGTGAGCTTTAGGTTTTGTATTCCTATTTACAATTGGAGGATTAACAGGAGTAATTCTAGCCAATTCATCAATTGACATTATCCTTCATGATACATATTATGTAGTAGCTCATTTCCATTATGTTTTATCAATAGGAGCAGTATTTGCCATCATAGGAAGATTTATTCAATGATTCCCACTATTTACAGGTGTGACAATAAAAAGAAAGTGATTAAAAATTCAATTCCTGACAATATTTATTGGAGTTAATACGACATTCTTCCCACAACACTTCCTGGGATTAAGCGGAATACCCCGTCGATATTCAGATTACCCAGATTGTTATACTTCGTGAAATATTATTTCATCAATTGGATCAACAATATCAATAATTAGAATTATTATATTTATTATAATTATTTGAGAAAGACTAATTTCAAAACGAATAATAATTTTCAACAATAATCTATCAACAAGAATTGAATGATATCAGAAAACACCACCAATAGAACATTCATACTCTGAATTACCTCTAGTATTCTCATTCTAATATGGCAGAATAGTGCGATGAATTTAAGCTTCATATATAAAGATAAAATCTTTTTTTAGAATATGGCAACCTGAGGAAATATGGGATTACAAGATGCAATATCACCATTAATAGAACAATTAATTATATTTCATGATCATACAATTACTATTTTAGCAATAATTACAATATTAGTAAGATATATTATAATTAGCTTAACGTCAAACAAATTCATTAATCGCTTCTTAATAGAAGAACAAATAATTGAATTAATTTGAACTCTATTACCAGCAGTAACACTAATTTTCATTGCCCTACCATCATTACACTTACTATATTTAATCGATGAAATAAATAATCCAACAATAACCTTGAAAACAATTGGACACCAATGATATTGAAGATATGAGTACTCAGACTTCAATGACATCGAATTTGACTCATATATGAAGACAAGAAGAGAGTTAGAAAACTTCCGCTTACTGGATGTTGATAATCGAACAGTATTACCAATAAACACAAACATTCGATTACTAGTAAGAGCCGCAGACGTCCTACATTCATGAGCTATACCTTCACTAGGAGTAAAAATTGATGCTGTACCAGGACGACTGAACCAAAGAAGAATAATCATCAATCAAACTGGACTAATATTCGGTCAATGCTCGGAAATTTGCGGGGCTAATCATAGATTTATGCCTATCGTAATTGAAAGAGTACCTATGAACAAATTTATTACTTGACTAAATCATAATTCATTAAGTGGCTGAAAGTAAGCATTGGTCTCTTAAATCAAACAATAGTATGTTAACAAATACTCTTAATGAAGAAATTAGTTTAAATAAAACATTAACTTGTCAAGTTAAAGATATATAAATATATTTCTTAATACCACAAATAGCCCCACTATGATGAGAATTCTTGTTCATTATAACACTAATAATATTTATAATTATATGTACAATCATCTATTTCAACAAGAAAAATAGAATTAATGTTAAAATTAAGAAAATTAATAAGAAAAGCAAAATACTAAAATGATAACCAATCTATTTTCCACATTTGACCCAGCAACTAGAAGAAATATTTCAATAAACTGAATAAGAATAACTGTAATTATTATACTAATGCCAATAAGATACTGAATAATACCAAATCGAATTAACTCACTTATTACAGGAATAATTATAAAATTAAACATTGAATTTAAAACATTAATAGGAATAAATGCAAGAAGACTAACAATAATAATAATCTCATTATTCATATTCATTCTAATAAATAATTTTATAGGGTTGTTACCTTATATTTTTACTAGATCAAGACATATAACATTCACTTTAACATTATCATTACCAATATGACTATCATTAATAATCTACGGATGAGTAAACAAGACAAACCAAATATTTGCACATATAATTCCTGTTGGTACACCAGTAATATTAATACCATTTATAGTTATTATTGAAACAATAAGAAATATAATTCGACCAGGAGCCTTGGCAGTACGACTAATAGCAAACATAATTGCAGGACATCTACTAATAAGATTATTAGGAAACAACCTAAAAATAAATATATTAGCACCAATAATTATCATAATTCAAATAACATTAATATTGTTTGAAATAGCTGTAGCTGTAATCCAATCATATGTATTTTCAGTACTAATAACATTATACACTAGAGAGTTAACATAATGAAATCACATAAAAATCACCCATATCACTTAGTAGACTACAGACCATGGCCAATTACAGGAGCAATTGGAGCAATAACTATAACCTCAGGTATAGTTGTTTGATTCCATAAAAATGAAATATATTTAATGTGAATTGGAGTTACAATTAATATCTTAACAATATACCAGTGATGACGAGATATTGTCCGTGAAGGGACCTTTCAAGGGATACACACAGAAAAAGTTGTAAAAGGATTAAAAATTGGGATAATTTTATTCATTATTTCTGAAGTATTCTTCTTCATTTCATTTTTCTGAGGGTTCTTCCATAGAAGATTAGCACCTACAGTAGAATTAGGAATAAATTGACCTCCAAGGGGAATTAAAACATTTAACCCAATAGAAATTCCACTACTAAACACAATAATTTTATTATCATCAGGAATTTCAGTAACTTGAGCACATCACAGATTAATAAATAACATACATAAACAAACTATAATTGCATTAACAATAACAGTGTTATTAGGAGTAATATTTACAATACTACAAGCATACGAATACATAGAAGCAAAATTCTGTATTAGAGACTCAGTCTATGGAGCAAGATTTTACATGGCAACTGGTTTCCATGGAATTCATGTAATTATTGGGACAACATTCTTAGCAGTTTGTCTTATACGACAAACAATATACCATTTCTCAAAAAATCATCACTTAGGATTTGAAGCCGCAGCATGATACTGACACTTTGTAGACGTAGTATGACTTTTCCTATATATTTCAATTTACTGATGAGGTAGATACTTTTTTAGTATAATAAATATTATTGACTTCCAATCAATAGATCTTAGTTCAAGAAAAAGTAATTATAAAACTAATAATAACAGCAATAACTGCAATAGCAATCAGAACCGGTTTAATAATAATATGCACAATAATTTCAAAAAAAAGAATCATAAGACGTGAAAAAATATCACCCTTCGAATGCGGTTTTGACCCTAAATCAAGGGCCCGATTACCATTCTCATTACAATTCTTCTTAATTACAGTTTTATTTCTCATCTTCGATGTAGAAGTTGTTATTATTCTACCAATAATTATCACATTAAAAATAAGAAACTTATTCACTTGAATAATAATAACCACATCATTCATAATAATCCTGATTTTAGGACTATTCTACGAATGAAAAAATGGAATACTAGAATGAAAATATTAGGATAGTAGTTAAAAATAACATTTAATTTGCAATTAAAAGGAGCTTAGTCAGCCTATCTTAAAGTAAAAAGTAAAAAATTACATTTAGTTTCGACCTAAAATTAGGGTAATAAACCCTTTACTTATTAGTTAAAGCCAAAAAGAGGCCTCTTATTGTTAATAAGAAAAATGATTCATATCTAACTAAAAGAGAAAGTAGATAACTAAAAGAAGCTGCTAACTATCTTTTATAAGCGGTTAAACTCCGTTATTCTCTTATTTATGTAGTTTAATTAAAACATTCTATTTTCAATGGAAAAATAATAAATAATTCATAAATATTCAAGGACACAAGGTCATCTTAATATCTTCAATATTAAGCTTTAAATTAAGCTACTTAAATAAATTAAATTAAAAAAACCAATAAAACAAGAACAAAACTAGAAAAAAAGAGCTTAAATACATTATTTTGACAAACAAGTATAATTTTACCTAAAAAGTTAAAAAAAAAAACAAGAGAGGAAGAAAATAAATACTCACCTCAACCCATATTAATAAAATCTTCATAGTAAAAAGAAGAGACTAAAGCCCTAAATCTAAAATAACTCATGAAATCAGGCAAAAACCACATACTACCAAAAAAACCAGGAACATAATAATTAGTAACCACAAAACCAAGATTAATAAAATGAAATAAATAACCTATAGAACCTCCAATAAAAATAACAAACAAAGGAAGTAATTTACATAATAAAGGAAGAACAAATAAAAAAGGATAAGAAAATAACAACCAAGACAAAAATCTACCAGAAGAAATAGATAAAAAAACTAAAAAAATCATAGAAAAATTCATATAAAAATCCTCCCCATAACTAACACAAGAAGGGGAACCTTCATAATTAAATAAAAGAAAATACATTAAACGCAAAGTATAAGCCACTGTTAAACCAATAGAAAAAAAATAAATAAAATAAATAAAAGAATTGAAAAAATTTAACTGTATGTATTCCAAAATAAAATCCTTTCTATAAAAGCCCGAAAGAAAAGGAATACCACATAAAGACATATTAGCAACACAAAAACAAGAGACTGTAAAAGGAAAACAATTTACTAAAGAACCTATATAACGAATATCTTGATTATTTATCAAGGAATGAATAATTAAACCAGCACACAAAAATAAAAGAGCCTTAAAAAAAGCATGCGTTAAAAGATGGAAAAAAGAAAGAGAAATATTCCCAACAAATAAAATTCTTATCATAAAACCCAACTGACTTAAAGTTGATAAAGCAATAATTTTCTTTAAATCAAATTCAAACATAGCTCTAAAAGCAGAAAAAAACATAGTTATAACAGAAATAACCAAAAAGAAATTAATATTAAAGAAAGAAAGAATAGATCTAAAACGAATTAACAAATAAACTCCTGCAGTAACTAAAGTAGATGAGTGAACTAAGGCAGAAACAGGAGTAGGGGCGGCCATAGCTGCTGGAAGTCAAGAAGAAAAAGGAATTTGAGCACTTTTTGTAAAACCAGCTACCAAAATAAAAAGAAACAAAAAAAAACTATAATTATAAAGATAAAAATTATAATAAATAAAATACCAACTACCATTATTAAACATAAAAGAAATAGATAATAAAATACCAACATCACCAATACGGTTAACTAAAATAGTTAATATACCAGCATTATAAGACTTAGTATTATTAAAGTAAACAACTAAGCAATAAGAAACCAATCCTAAACCATCCCATCCAATCAAAATACTAATAAGATTAGGTCTTACAATTATAAATATTATAGATATAATAAATAAAAGAACTAAATACATAAAACGAACACTCATAAAATCATGTATCATGTAAGAAAAACTATAAACAAGAACTATGGAAGAAATAAGTAAAACTCTACCTATAAATAACAAAGATATTCAGTCAAATAATAAAGTTATAACAAAAGAACAAGAAATTAAAGAAAAAAATTCTCAATCAACCAACAAAACTAAATCATTTAATAAAAATCAAAAACCAATAAAACATAAAAACAAACCAAAAAAAAACAAATTGAAACCTCAAATTTTATAATATAAAATAACTTAAGGCCAAGGGCACCAATAATACCACAAATTAATATTCTAATTAAACTACTTAAGTAAGAGTTAAACCCAAAGAATAAAAATATCAATCTTTAAAAACAAGACATTTAACGGAAATAAATGATAAATTAACAATAAATAATCACACAAAAAACCAGAATTACCTACCAAAAAACCACTATACAAAGATCCATGCTGAGTAATAGAATAAAGATAAATTCTATAACAACATCTAAAAAAAGAAGAAATAAAAATAAATAAAAAACATACTCAACCTCAGCCAATAATTCTGTTAATTAACAACAATTCACCTAACAAATTTACAGACATTGGTCTAGCTATATTATTAACTCTAAAAAAAAATCAAAACATTCTCATAGAAGGCATATAAACAATCAAACCCCTATTAATAAACAAACTACGACTATATGAGTTATTATAAATAATATTAGCTAAAACAAACAAACCTGAAGAACAAAGACCGTGCCCAATTATCAATGCTAAAGAACCACAAAAACCATAAACAGTACAAGTCATAATACCACAAATAACTAAGCCCATATGTGAAACAGAAGAATAAGCAATTAAAGACTTAATGTCAACCTGAAATAAACATATAATACTAATTAAAACACTACCATACAATCTTAGAACAAGCCAAACTCAATTAAACATAACAGCATAATCCCAAATAAAAATAAAAACACGAAATAAACCATAACCCCCTAACTTTAAAAGAACACCTGCTAAAATTATAGAACCTGAAACAGGAGATTCAACATGAGCCTTAGGAAGCCAAAAGTGAAAAAAAATTATAGGCATTTTAACAAGAAAGGCCAAAATTATACACAAATAAATAACAAAATTTAAATCTAAAACAATTAAAGAAAAAATTAAAGTACCACAAACAAAAAAAATATAAAAAATACATAATAACATAGGTAAAGAAGCCGACAAAGTATAAAATAATAAATAAAAACCAGATAACAAACGCTCAGGCTGATAACCTCAACCAAAAATTAAAAGTAAAACAGGAATCATTCTACTCTCAAAAAATAAATAAAAATAAAATAAATTCAATCTAGAAAAAGTAAGAATTAAAAAAAAAAGTAAAAAGGAATTAACTAACAAAAACTCCTTAAAGTAATTTAAACTAAATTTAATATTAGAACTAGCCATAATAACAAGAAAAATAATTCACAATCTCAAAAAAATCATTCTATAAGAAAGTAAATCCATCCCAAAACCATAACTAATGTGACTGAAAAACAAAAAAACAGGTAAAGAGAGAAAATACAAAGAAAAAGATAATAGACAAATAAAAAATAACCATCAGTAATTAAATAAAGGAATCAAAAACAAAACAAAAAACAAAACCTTTATCATCTTAAAACAGAAAGACTAGATAAATAATCATTACCGTGTCTACGAATTATATTCACCAAAACACCCAAACCTAAAGAACCTTCACAAACAGAAAAAACTAAAAACACTAAAACAAAAAACAAATCACTTCCTAACTCAAGCAAGTAATAATAAATTATCAAATAAAGTAACAAAACTAAATACTCAAGACCAAACAAAGTTAAAAGCAAATGCTTATATATAGAACAAAAAACAAATAAACCTCTTAAAAACATAAAAAAAAAAGAATATAATAAGTAACTAATACAACTTAAATTAAAAGCTTCAGTAAAATAACAAATATATCTTTAATCCCCAAAATTAATATTTTAATAAACTATTTACTGAAAATTACATTACTCTAGTAATTTAATAAAAATAATGATCTTGTAAATCATAAATAATACCTTAAGTATTTTAGAGTAAATTTAATAGATACAATCTATTAAATTTAAAATAAAAATTTAACTATATAAACATAAAATTAAAAAATAACACCTAAATATCCTAAAAATATAAAAAGGATATTTAGATTAAGAGACTATAGGATGCGAATAAAGATAAAGGTGTATATGTTTTAAGTAGTCTTAAATTTAATTTAAGCAAGATAAATTAATTATCTTAAAACCATTATATCAATATTAATCATAAATATAATTTCACTAACAATAATATTTCTAAAACACCCTCTTAGCATAAGAATTGCCATTATTTTACAAACCGTCAACATTGCTATAATAAGAGGAATAATATTAGGATCTTTTATAATATCATATATCATTATAATCATTATATTAAGAGGAATACTAGTATTATTTATTTACATAGCCAGCATCGCATCAAATGAAAAATTTAACCTCTCATTAAAAATTATCTTTTTTATTACAATTATAATAATTACAACAATAATGATTACAAAAAATTTTAATATTGAGTTTAGAAAAACAATAAACATGAACATTGAAAAAATTATACTAACTATTATATTTAATAATAAAAACATAATTATTATACTAGTAATATATCTTTTATTTTCCATAATTACAATTTCAACAATTGTAAATATTACAGAAGGACCTTTACGAGTAAGAAAATAATGAATCTACCCATTCGAAAAACAAACCCATTAATTAAAATTATTAATAATTCATTAGTAGATCTACCTAGACCATCATCAATTTCTCTGTGATGAAACTTTGGATCATTATTAGGAATATGTTTAATAATTCAAATTATTACAGGAATCTTCTTAGCCATACATTATACAGCTAATATTGAAATAGCATTTAATAGAGTTATACATATTTGTCGCGATGTAAATAATGGATGGTTATTACGAAACACTCATGCAAATGGAGCATCACTTTTCTTTATCTGCCTATACTTACATATCGGACGTGGAATTTACTACAAGTCATATAAGCTAATTCAAACATGGATAATTGGTGTAATCTTATTATTATTAATTATAGCAACAGCCTTTCTAGGGTATGTATTACCATGAGGACAAATGTCCCTGTGGGGAGCAACAGTAATTACTAATCTATTATCAGCAATCCCATATGTGGGAATTGAATTAGTAAAATGACTATGAGGAGGTTTTTCAGTTGATAATGCAACTTTAACCCGGTTTTTTACTCTACATTTCTTAATACCATTTATTATTACTATAATAGTAATAATCCATTTACTATTTCTACATCAAACTGGAAGAAACAACCCATTGGGAATAAGAAGAAATTACGACAAAATTCCATTCCATCCATTCTTCTCAATTAAAGACCTAATATCAATGACAATGGTAATAATACTTTTTTCACTAATAATTTTACTAGAACCCCGAATATTAGGAGATCCTGAAAACTTCATCCCAGCAAACCCACTAGTAACACCTGTTCATATTCAACCAGAATGATATTTCTTATTTGCATATGCAATTTTACGCTCTATCCCTAACAAACTAGGAGGAGTATTAGCTATATTTTTATCAATTACTATTATTGCAATTATACCACTTATTAACAAATCAAAATTCCAAAGAATAACATTTTACCCGGCAAATAAGGTACTATTTTGATCCTTTGTCCCAACTGTAATACTATTAACTTGGATTGGAGCACGGCCAGCAGAGGAGCCATTTATTATTACAGGGCAAATCTTAACAGCAATATACTTCACATACTTTTTCCTTTCCCCAATAATCTACAAGACATGAGATAAAATCAATTAACTAACTAAGCTTTAGATAAGCATTTATTTTGAAAATAAAAGACAATAGTTAAATTCTATTATTAGTTTAATATCACTTAATTTAATGAAAATAATTATAGAATTATATAACATAAAATTAATGTATAAAATAAAAAATAAATTAAAGACATAGGTAAGAAAACTTTCCAAGTCAAATTTATTAATTTATCATAACGAAAACGAGGTAAAGTACCACGGACTCAAATAAACCAAAAGACAATAAAAACCACCTTAAAAAAAAAAAAAATAGATAATAAATCACATCCTAAAAAAATAACAACAGTTATGAGACTTATAAAAATAATATTCATATACTCAGACAAAAAGATAAATGCAAAACCAGCACCACTATACTCAACATTAAACCCTCTAACTAACTCACTTTCACCTTCAGCAAAATCAAAAGGAGCCCGATTTGTCTCAGCTAAACAAGATGATAATCAACAAAAAAATAATGGAATGGAAAATATAAAAAATCAAACTCCTGATTGATAATAATAAAAATCCAAAAAATTATATCTAAAAATAAAAATAAATATACAAATCATAATAAGAGCTATTCTAACCTCATAAGAAATAACTTGAGCAACAGCACGTAAACAGCCTAATAATGCATATTTAGAATTAGAAGATCAACCAGAAAGCATTACCCCATAAACCCCTAAACCAGTAACACTTAAAAAGAATAAAAGACCAAAATTAAAACCATAAACATTAAGTAATTGAGGTAATAAACATCATAAAAAAAAAGATAAAAATAACATAAAAACAGGAGAAAAATAATAAATTAAAAAATTAGATATATAAGGAAAATTTTGCTCCTTAAAGAACAACTTTAACCCATCAGAAAATGGCTGTAATAAACCTAAAAAACCAACCTTATTAGGACCCTTGCGCAGTTGAATATAACCCAAAACTTTACGTTCTAACAAAACAACAAAACCAGAAGAAATCAAAATCATAATCAACAAAAAAAGATAACTAACAATATAAATTACTATTTATAGTAAAAACTACATTAATAAATTCTAAATTTATTGCACTTAAATCTGCCAAAATAGTAATATAAATCAAAGAAAAATTAAATATTAAAAATAGCAAATCCTTTCGTACTAAACTATTTAAAAAAATTATAGATAGAAACCAACCTGGCTCACGCCGGTCTGAACTCAGATCATGTAAAGATTTAAAGGTCGAACAGACCTAATTTATTAATTTCTGCACCAATAATTAACTTTAATCCAACATCGAGGTCGCAAACTATTTCATCGATAAGAACTCTCCAAAATAATTACGCTGTTATCCCTAAGGTAATTTAATCTTATAATCCATAATAAGGGATCAATAAAACACTAATTAATGAAAAATTTATAATAGAAGTTAATGAAATTCCACTGTCGCCCCAACAAAATTATTAAAAGTTATTATTATTAATACAATAACAAAATCAACCAATAATAATAAAATTCTATAGGGTCTTCTCGTCCCAAAACTAAATCTAAGCCTTTTTACCCAGATATTAAATTTAATTAAATTTAGATTAAGAAAGTTTACCCATCGTCAAACCCTTCATACAAGCCTTCAATTAAAAGACAAATGATTATGCTACCTTTGCATGGTTAAGATACCATGGCTATTTAAAAATTCATTGAGCAGGCCCGACTTAAAATTATTATCTATAAGACATGTTTTTGTTAAACAGGCGTGGGTAAAAATTGCCGAGTTACTGAACCTAAAGTAATAATCTACTAATTTTATCATTATTACAAATAAAATAATATTAAATAATTAACTTTAATAAAAAACTAAATAAATACTAAATAAAATAAATAATTAAATAAAACTATAACGAAATTTAAGATGGACATTATTAATCCTACTAAATTTAATGAAGAAAAAAATTATAGAATAATGTCAAGCTTATCCCCAACAATCTCTGAAACTTAAATTTTTACAAATTAAAATATAAAAAAACTAATAAGTAACATAAATTAAATTTATTTATTAAAGAACCAGATATATAAAATTGAATAACATATAATCCCTAAAATTGTATTAAAAATTATTATAAAACATAAAAAACTATACAATCCTATATCTTTTACTTTCGGGATAATTAATATAATTAAATAATTTTAATAAACCCTGATACAAAAGGTACTACATAAATGTATACTTACACATAAAAAAAATAAGTCCCTTACAGTACAATTAACTATAATTAATAAATAAAATTCATAAAACATTACTTAAAAACAAGTTATTTCCCTTAAAAATAAATAAAAAAAAAAAAAATAACATAATATATACTCAAGTTAGATTGAATTGCACAACCAATAAGTTAATGTAAATAACCAACGTTCTAAAACATAACTCGTTTCCTCCAACTCCATTTTCCAATAGAATTACTTTGTTACGACTTATCCCACCTTATAAATGAGAGTGACGGGCGATATGTACATAATTTAGAGCCAAAATCAATATTAAAAGATATTAACATTTACTTTCAAATCCAATTTTAACATATATATTCAAAATAAGTAGCTTATAAGTATAACACTAAATGTAACCCATCTCAACCTTTAATATAGCTGCACCTTGACCTGACATAATATAAATAATAATTTAAGAGCATAACCCTAATAAGTTACTCAAAGACAGAGATATACAAACTAAAAATTAAAGTAAAACCCAACGTGGATCATCAATTACAGGACAGGTTCCTCTGAAAAGATTAAATTACCGCCAAAATCTTCTAATTTAAAGACCATAACTAATAGTACTAGGAAAATAATTAACATTCAAAATAATAGGGTATCTAATCCTAGTTTAAAAGAAGAATTTCATATATTCACAATAACCTTAAAGTATAATAATAAATTAAAATTTCACCTAATAAAAAAAAAATTACTCTAAAAAATAAAATATAAATATTATCCAAAAAAAATAACTAGAATTAATTGTATAACCGCGTTTGCTGGCACAATATTAAACAACCCTGTTATTATTAACTGAATCTAAGTTTCCTTAAATAAACAAAACTAACAACTGCGAATAAAAATATAACCCTTAAGAATAAATAATCACACAAAAACTTACATATATAAAAAATAATTATTAAAATATAACACTTTCATAAAACGGAACAAGTAAACTTGTCCTCCCCCCCACCATCATTAAATATTTAACTCATTGTATTACCATCTTATATAAAGGTGTACAACAATTATACTACATTAATTAACAACTATGTATTCCACTTGTCCGGCTAACAACCGCTTAAATCTATAACATTACTCTTTTATTCTTTTTTTCTAGTAACTCTAATAACTATAACGTACAAATCCACACTATCCATGATATAGAACTATACCAACCAACAAATATTCTCATGTATTATCCCAGCATCCCTATTCCATCCTATAGTCTCTTAATCCCCTTTACCCATATATGCTCTATCCCCACCTCATAGATATTCCCATATTTCACCCCCCCGGACGGATATGATTAATTAAACAATATAATGTTCAAGATAAACTACTTTACACCAAGTATAAAGTATTATTTATTAAAATATAACACTTTCATAAAACGGAACAAGTAAACTTGTCCTCCCCCCCACCATCATTAAATATTTAACTCATTGTATTACCATCTTATATAAAGGTGTACAACAATTATACTACATTAATTAACAACTATGTATTCCACTTGTCCGGCTAACAACCGCTTAAATCTATAACATTACTCTTTTATTCTTTTTTTCTAGTAACTCTAATAACTATAACGTACAAATCCACACTATCCATGATATAGAACTATACCAACCAACAAATATTCTCATGTATTATCCCAGCATCCCTATTCCATCCTATAGTCTCTTAATCCCCTTTACCCATATATGCTCTATCCCCACCTCATAGATATTCCCATATTTCACCCCCCCGGACGGATATGATTAATTAAACAATATAATGTTCAAGATAAACTACTTTACACCAAGTATAAAGTATTATTTATTAAAATATAACACTTTCATAAAACGGAACAAGTAAACTTGTCCTCCCCCCCACCATCATTAAATATTTAACTCATTGTATTACCATCTTATATAAAGGTGTACAACAATTATACTACATTAATTAACAACTATGTATTCCACTTGTCCGGCTAACAACCGCTTAAATCTATAACATTACTCTTTTATTCTTTTTTTCTAGTAACTCTAATAACTATAACGTACAAATCCACACTATCCATGATATAGAACTATACCAACCAACAAATATTCTCATGTATTATCCCAGCATCCCTATTCCATCCTATAGTCTCTTAATCCCCTTTACCCATATATGCTCTATCCCCACCTCATAGATATTCCCATATTTCACCCCCCGGACGGATATGATTAATTAAACAATATAATGTTCAAGATAAACTACTTTACACCAAGTATAAAGTATTATTTATTAAAATATAACACTTTCATAAAACGGAACAAGTAAACTTGTCCATTATAAATACATAGTTACATATTATCTAATTTAATAGATTTCTATTAAATTAGATAATATGTATACAATCATATAAATAAGATATTGTTCCAATACCTGTAAGAAAAAAAGGTATTGGAAATAATTAATACTAATTTTATAGATATATAAAGGTGGGGATAGAGCATACTTTACTAGCTCCGTTTTTTAAAGATTATGTATAATAAGAAACTTTATGAAACTAATCTCGCAGGCATCAGAACCCCTCTTCTGGTGTGGTGTGTAGTTAAGAAACTTTATGAAACTAATCTCGCAGGCATCAGAACCCCTCTTCTGGTGTGGTGTGTAGTTAAGAAACTTTATGAAACTAATCTCGCAGGCATCAGAACCCCTCTTCTGGTGTGGTGTGTAGTTAAGAAACTTTATGAAACTAATCTCGCAGGCATCAGAACCCCTCTTAATTTAATTTATATAAGTATCATATAATTAAGTTAACT